GTCCTTGTAGCTTACAACAAAGCATAACACTGAAGATGTTAAGACGGCTGCCATAAACACCCAAGGACAAAAGACTTAGTCCTAACCTTACTGTTAGTTTTTGCTAGGCATATACATGCAAGTATCCGCGCCCCAGTGAGTACGCCCTGGACACCCTACACGGGCAGATAGGAGCAGGCATCAGGCACACCCCAACTGTAGCCCAAGACGTCTCGCAATTGCCACACCCCCACGGGCCAATCAGCAGTAGTTAACATTAAGCAATGAGTGTAAACTTGACTTAGCCATAGCAAATCTAGGGTTGGTAAATCCTGTGCCAGCCACCGCGGTCATACAGGAGACCCAAATTAACTTTATAACGGCGTAAAGAGTGGTCACATGCTATCCAAGTAGCTAAGATTAAAAGGCACCTGAGCTGTCACAAGCCCAAGATGCTAGTAAGGCCTCCTTATCAAAGAAGATCTTAGAACAACGATTGATTGAACTCCACGAAAGCCAGGGCCCAAACTGGGATTAGATACCCCACTATGCCTGGCCCTAAATCTTGATGCTTAACTCTACCTAAGCATCCGCCCGAGAACTACGAGCACTAACGCTTAAAACTCTAAGGACTTGGCGGTGTCCCAAACCCACCTAGAGGAGCCTGTTCTATAATCGATGATCCACGATACACCTTACCATTCCTTGCCAAAACAGCCTACATACCGCCGTCGCCAGCCCACCTCCACTGAAAGCCCAACAGTGGGCGCAACAGCCCCACCACGCTAATAAGACAGGTCAAGGTATAGCCTATGGAATGGGAGCAATGGGCTACATTTTCTAGATTAGAACATACGGCAAAGGGACGTGAAACCGTCCTTGGAAGGCGGATTTAGCAGTAAAGTGGGACAAGTGAGCCCTCTTTAAGCCGGCCCTGGGGCACGTACATACCGCCCGTCACCCTCCTCATAGGCGCCCCCTCCCCTATAAACTAATAAGCTATTCAGCCAAAGATGAGGTAAGTCGTAACAAGGTAAGTGTACCGGAAGGTGCACTTAGAATACCAAGACGTAGCTTAAGAAAAAGCATTCAGCTTACACCTGAAAAATGTCTGCTAACCCCAGATCGTCTTGATGCCAAATTCTAGCCCAATCAACACAACACAAAAGAACCAAACCACTACTCAAACCCAACTAAAGCATTTACTAGTCCCAGTATAGGCGATAGAAAAGACACCATTGGAGCGATAGAGATAACGTACCGTAAGGGAAAGATGAAATAACAATGAACAAACTAAGCTATAAACAGCAAAGATCAACCCTTGTACCTTTTGCATCATGGTCTAGCAAGAAAAACCAAGCAAAATGAATTGAAGTTTGCCACCCCGAAACCCAAGCGAGCTACCTGCGAGCAGCTATTATTGAGCGAACCCGTCTCTGTGGCAAAAGAGTGGGATGACTTGCTGGTAGAGGTGAAAAGCCAATCGAGCTGGGTGATAGCTGGTTGCCTGTGAAACGAATCTTAGTTCACTCTTAATTCTTCTCCAAGGAACCCAAGAACCCTAATGAAGCGAATTAAGGGCTATTTAAAGGAGGTACAGCTCCTTTAAAAAAGAGTACAATCTCCACGAGCGGATAAATATTAACCCTAACATCACTGTGGGCCCTCAAGCAGCCATCAACAAAGAGTGCGTTAAAGCTCTGACCTAAAAATATAAAAACCTTATGACTCCCTCCCCACTAACAGGCCAACCTATACCCAAATAGGAGAATTAATGCTAGAATGAGTAACCAGGGTTCTCCCTCTACGACGCAAGCTTACATCCGCACATTATTAACAAACCACCAATATACGACTAATCAAACAAGCAGAGTATTAAACACATTGTTAACCCGACAGAGGAGCGTCCATCAAGAAAGATTAAAACCTGTAAAAGGAACTAGGCAAACCCGTCAAGGCCCGACTGTTTACCAAAAACATAGCCTTCAGCAAACCAACAGACAAGTATTGAAGGTGATGCCTGCCCGGTGACTCACGTTTAACGGCCGCGGTATCCTAACCGTGCAAAGGTAGCGCAATCAGTTGTCCCATAAATCGAGACTTGTATGAATGGCTAAACGAGGTCTTAACTGTCTCTTACAGGCAATCGGTGAAATTGATCTCTCTGTACAAAAGCAGGGATAAACACATAAGACGAGAAGACCCTGTGGAACTTTAAAACCAGAGACCACCTTGGATCACATCCTCTCCCACCGGGTTCACTGACACACAAGCCACTGGTCTCAGTTTTTCGGTTGGGGCGACCTTGGAGCAAAACAAAACCTCCAAAAACTAGACCAGACCTCTAGACTGAGAGCAACCCCTCAACGTGCTAATAGCAACCAGACCCAATATAATTGATCAATGGACCAAGCTACCCCAGGGATAACAGCGCAATCTCCTTCGAGAGTCCATATCGACAAGGAGGTTTACGACCTCGATGTTGGATCAGGACATCCTAGTGGTGCAGCCGCTACTAAGGGTTCGTTTGTTCAACGATTAACAGTCCTACGTGATCTGAGTTCAGACCGGAGTAATCCAGGTCGGTTTCTATCTATGATGAACTCTTCCCAGTACGAAAGGATAGGAAAAGTGAGGCCAATACCACAAGCAAGCCTTCGCCTTAAGTAATGAAAACAACTAAATTACAAAAGGCTATCACTCCACACCACGTCCAAGAAAAGGACCAGCTAGCGTGGCAGAGCTCGGAAAATGCAAAAGGCTTAAGTCCTTTAACTCAGAGGTTCAAATCCTCTCCCTAGCTTACCCTAACCAACCCACCTACAATGACTAACTACCCCCTCCTAATTAATCTTATCATAGCCCTATCCTACATTCTGCCAATTCTAATTGCAGTAGCCTTCCTCACTCTAGTAGAACGTAAAGTCCTAAGCTACATGCAAGGCCGAAAAGGCCCAAACATTGTTGGCCCATTCGGCCTGCTCCAACCCCTAGCAGACGGAATTAAACTATTCATCAAAGAGCCAATCCGACCATCAACATCATCCCCCATCCTCTTCCTTGCAACCCCAATACTAGCCCTCCTCCTAGCAATTTCAATTTGAACCCCACTACCCCTCCCATTCTCCCTTGCAGACCTCAATCTTGGCATACTATTCCTGCTAGCAATATCCAGCTTAGCAGTATACTCTATCTTATGGTCAGGATGAGCCTCTAACTCAAAATATGCTCTAATCGGAGCACTACGAGCAGTAGCCCAGACAATCTCCTATGAAGTCACCTTAGCAATCATCCTCCTATCCATTATTCTTTTAAGCGGAAATTACACCCTTAGTACCCTGGCAGTCACTCAAGAACCCCTATACCTTATCTTTGCCTGCTGGCCCTTAGCCATGATATGGTACGTGTCTACACTGGCTGAAACAAACCGAGCCCCATTCGACCTAACAGAAGGCGAGTCAGAGCTAGTCTCCGGCTTCAATGTAGAATACGCAGCAGGACCATTCGCACTTTTCTTCCTAGCTGAATATGCTAACATTATACTCATAAACACATTAACCACAATTCTATTCTTCAACCCAAGCCTGCTCAACCTACCTCAAGAGCTATTTCCCGTAGTACTGGCCACAAAAGTAATACTATTATCAGCAGGCTTCCTATGAATTCGTGCCTCATACCCACGATTTCGATACGACCAACTAATGCACCTACTGTGAAAAAACTTCCTCCCGCTTACACTAGCCCTATGTCTCTGACACACCAGCATACCAATCTGCTATGCAGGCCTACCCCCATACCTAAGATGCCCATAACGGAAATGTGCCTGAACACTAAGGGTCACTATGATAAAGTGAACATGGAGGTATACCAACCCTCTCATTTCCTTACACTTAGAAAAGCAGGAGTTGAACCTACACTGGAGGGATCAAAACCCTCCATACTTCCCTTATATTATTTTCTAGTAGGGTAAGCTAAACAAGCTATCGGGCCCATACCCCGAAAATGATGGTTCAACCCCTTCCCCTGCTAATGAACCCCCAAGCAAAACTAATTTTTACCATTAGCCTCGTGCTAGGAACCACCATCACAATCTCAAGCCACCATTGAGTAATGGCCTGAGCCGGGCTAGAAATTAATACACTAGCCATCCTCCCCCTAATTTCAAAATCCCACCACCCGCGGGCCATTGAAGCTGCAACCAAGTACTTTTTAACTCAATCAGCTGCCTCGGCTTTGGTCCTATTCTCCAGTATAACCAATGCATGGCACACGGGACAATGGGACATTACCCAGATAACACACCCGACATCCTCCCTAATCCTAACCTCAGCAGTTGCAATGAAACTAGGCCTAGTGCCATTTCACTTCTGGTACCCAGAGGTACTTCAAGGCTCCCCACTCACTGCTGGACTTCTGCTATCCACAATTATAAAACTTCCACCAATCACACTGCTATTCATGACCTCTCCCTCACTTAATCCCACCCTGCTAACTACCATAGCTATCCTTTCGGCAGCCTTAGGAGGGTGAATAGGCCTTAATCAAACACAAATCCGAAAAATCCTGGCTTTCTCATCCATCTCCCACCTAGGCTGAATAACTATCATCCTAGTTTATAACCCTAAACTTACCCTACTTAATTTCTACCTGTACACCCTGATAACTGCAGCTGTATTCCTCACCTTAAACTCTATGAAAGTACTGAAACTAACCACCTTAATAACCGCATGAACAAAAACCCCATCACTAAATGCAATACTACTACTGACCCTACTCTCCTTAGCAGGCCTTCCCCCTTTAACAGGATTCCTCCCCAAATGGCTAATTATTCAAGAACTAACCAAGCAAGATATAGCCCCAGCAGCCACAATCATTTCACTGCTCTCCCTACTAGGCTTATTCTTCTACCTGCGGCTTGCGTACTGCACAACAATCACACTCCCTCCACACACCACAAACCACATAAAACAGTGACATACCAGCAAACCAACTAGTGTGCTCATTGCAATCCTAACAACCATGTCTATTACCTTACTTCCGATAGCCCCACTAATCCTCACTATTGTTTAAGAAACTTAGGTTCACCTAAACCGAAGGCCTTCAAAGCCTTAAACAAGAGTTAAACTCTCTTAGTTTCTGCTAAAGTCCGCAGGATGCTACCCTGCATCTCCCAAATGCAACTCAGGCACTTTAATTAAGCTAGGACCTTCCATTACTCGCTAGACAGATGGGCTTCGATCCCACGACTCTATAGTTAACAGCTATATGCCCAAACCAACAGGCCTCTGCCTAAGACCCCGGTACACGACCAGTGCACATCGATGAGCTTGCAACTCACCATGAACTTCACTACAGGGCCGATAAGAAGAGGAATTGAACCTCTGTAAAAAGGACTACAGCCTAACGCTTATACACTCAGCCATCTTACCTGTGACATTCATCAACCGATGACTATTTTCAACTAACCACAAAGATATCGGAACCCTCTACCTGATCTTCGGAGCATGAGCTGGTATAGTAGGCACCGCCCTAAGCCTCCTCATCCGAGCAGAACTAGGCCAACCTGGGGCCCTTCTAGGTGACGATCAAGTCTACAACGTAGTTGTCACGGCCCATGCTTTCGTCATAATTTTCTTTATAGTTATGCCAATTATAATCGGAGGATTTGGGAACTGACTAGTACCCCTAATAATCGGAGCTCCGGACATAGCATTCCCACGGATAAACAACATAAGCTTCTGGCTACTTCCTCCTTCATTCCTACTTCTACTAGCATCCTCTACTGTTGAAGCAGGGGTAGGAACAGGTTGAACAGTATACCCGCCCCTAGCAGGTAATCTAGCCCACGCCGGAGCCTCAGTGGACCTAGCCATCTTCTCCCTGCACCTAGCTGGTATCTCCTCAATCCTGGGGGCAATCAACTTCATCACAACAGCAATTAACATAAAACCCCCTGCACTATCGCAATACCAAACTCCCCTGTTCGTCTGATCTGTACTGATTACAGCAGTTCTCCTACTCCTGTCCTTACCTGTTCTCGCCGCCGGGATCACTATGCTCCTGACAGACCGCAACCTAAACACTACATTCTTTGACCCCGCAGGTGGGGGAGACCCTGTTCTATACCAACACCTGTTCTGATTCTTCGGTCATCCAGAGGTATATATCCTGATCTTACCAGGCTTCGGGATCATCTCGCACGTTGTAGCATACTACTCGGGAAAAAAAGAACCATTTGGTTACATAGGCATGGTATGAGCCATGCTATCCATCGGGTTCCTAGGATTTATCGTATGAGCCCACCACATGTTCACAGTAGGAATGGACGTAGACACTCGAGCATACTTCACATCCGCTACTATAATCATTGCCATCCCAACTGGTATTAAAGTGTTCAGCTGGCTGGCAACCCTGCATGGAGGGACAATCAAATGAGACCCCCCAATACTATGAGCCCTAGGATTCATCTTCCTATTCACCATTGGAGGCCTAACAGGAATCGTACTGGCAAACTCCTCACTAGACATCGCCCTACACGACACCTACTACGTAGTAGCCCACTTCCACTACGTCCTATCAATGGGAGCTGTCTTTGCAATTCTAGCAGGCTTTACACACTGATTCCCCCTATTCACTGGATATACCCTTCACTCCACATGGGCTAAAACACATTTCGGAGTAATATTCGTAGGAGTAAATCTAACCTTCTTCCCCCAACACTTCCTAGGCCTAGCCGGCATGCCACGACGGTACTCAGACTACCCAGACGCCTACACACTATGAAACACCATCTCCTCAGTAGGATCACTCATCTCCCTCACTGCAGTAATCATGCTAGTGTTCATTATCTGAGAAGCCTTCGCATCAAAACGTAAAGTAACACAACCAGAACTAACAAGCACCAACATTGAATGAATCCACGGCTGCCCGCCTCCATTCCACACCTTTGAGGAACCAGCCTTTGTTCAAGTCCAAGAAAGGAAGGAATCGAACCCCCGTATGTTGGTTTCAAGCCAACCGCATAGACCACTTATGCTTCTTTCTCATAAAGAGGTGTTAGTAAAACAATTACATAGTCTTGTCAAGGCTAAATTACAGGTGAAAATCCAGTACACCTCTACACCCAAACATGGCCAACCACTCACAACTCAGCTTCCAAGATGCCTCATCCCCTATCATAGAAGAACTAATAGGATTCCACGACCACGCCCTAATGGTCGCTCTGGCAATCTGCAGTCTAGTCCTTTATCTATTAACTCTTATACTCACAGAAAAACTATCATCAAACACAGTCGACGCACAAGCAATCGAGCTCGTCTGAACAATCCTACCAGCCATAGTCTTAATCACCCTTGCCCTGCCCTCACTACGAATCCTATACATAATGGATGAAATCAACGAACCCGACCTCACCCTAAAAGCCATCGGCCACCAATGGTACTGAACTTACGAGTATACAGACGTTAAAGAACTTACATTTGACTCCTACATGGTCCCTACGACAGATCTACCTCTAGGACATTTCCGCCTCCTAGAAGTCGACCATCGCGTTGTAGTCCCAATAAGCTCAACCATCCGAGTCATTGTCACTGCCGACGACGTACTCCACTCATGAGCTGTTCCAAGCCTAGGAGTAAAAACTGACGCAATTCCCGGGCGTCTCAACCAAACATCCTTCCTTGCCTCCCGACCAGGGGTGTTCTACGGACAATGCTCCGAAATCTGTGGAGCCAACCACAGCTTCATACCAATCGTAGTAGAATCTACCCCACTTGCCAATTTCGAAAACTGATCTAACCTAATAACATCCTAATCATTAAGAAGCTATGAACCAGCGTTAGCCTTTTAAGCTAAAGAAAGAGGACTCACCTCCTCCTTAATGGTATGCCTCAACTAAACCCAAACCCTTGATTTTTTATCATGCTCACCTCATGACTTACTTTCTCCCTAATTATTCAACCCAAACTTCTAACCTTTGTCTCAATAAATCCTCCCTCAAACAAGGCAGTAACGACTCCTAGCACTACCCCTTGAACCTGACCATGAACCTAAGCTTCTTTGACCAATTCTCAAGCCCATCCCTACTAGGAATCCCACTAATTCTCATCTCAATAACATTTCCTGCCCTCCTCCTACCCTCCCTGGACAACCGATGAATCACCAACCGACTGTCAACCCTGCAACTATGATTCATCAACCTAGTTACAAAACAACTAATAACCCCACTAAACAAAAAAGGACACAAATGGGCCCTAATTCTAACATCTCTAATAATCTTCCTTCTCCTCATCAACCTATTAGGCCTACTACCATACACATTCACCCCAACAACCCAATTATCCATAAACCTAGCCCTGGCCTTCCCTCTATGACTAGCAACCCTCCTCACAGGACTACGAAACCAACCCTCCGCCTCCCTAGGCCACCTACTTCCAGAAGGCACCCCCACACCACTAATCCCAGCCCTCATCCTGATCGAGACAACAAGCCTGCTAATCCGCCCACTGGCCCTGGGTGTTCGCCTCACAGCCAACCTCACAGCAGGCCACCTTCTAATCCAACTCATCTCTACAGCTACAACAGCATTATTCTCAACAATACCCGCAGTCTCACTTCTACATCTACTAGTACTATTCCTACTAACTATTCTAGAGGTGGCAGTAGCAATAATCCAAGCCTACGTCTTCGTACTTCTATTAAGTCTGTACTTACAAGAAAATATTTAGGCATCACAATGGCCCACCAAGCACACTCTTACCACATAGTAGATCCAAGCCCATGACCAATCCTAGGGGCAGCCGCTGCCCTTCTAACAACTTCAGGACTGACAATATGATTTCATTACAACTCCCCTCGACTCCTAATCCTAGGCCTAACCTGTACTGCCTTAGTCATATTCCAATGATGACGAGACATCGTACGAGAAAGCACGTTCCAAGGACACCACACCCCCACCGTCCAAAAAGGCCTACGATACGGAATAACTCTATTCATCACATCAGAAGCCTTCTTCTTTCTAGGATTTTTCTGAGCTTTCTTCCACTCAAGCCTAGCCCCTACCCCAGAACTAGGAGGACAATGACCACCAGTAGGAATCAAGCCACTAAACCCAATAGAAGTGCCACTCCTAAACACTGCCATCCTCCTAGCCTCAGGGGTCACCGTCACATGAGCCCACCACAGCATCACAGAGGCTAACCGAAAACAAGCAATCCAAGCTCTAGCCCTAACAGTCCTACTCGGATTTTACTTCACCGCCCTCCAAGCCATAGAGTACTATGAAGCCCCCTTCTCCATCGCTGACGGGGTGTATGGCTCAACCTTCTTCGTCGCTACTGGATTCCACGGCCTCCATGTAATTATTGGTTCTACATTCCTACTGGTCTGCCTTTTACGCCTAATTAAATACCACTTCACATCAAACCACCACTTTGGCTTCGAGGCAGCAGCCTGATACTGACACTTTGTAGACGTCGTGTGACTATTCCTTTACATCTCTATCTACTGATGAGGATCCTACTCTTCTAGTATATTAAATACAATCGACTTCCAATCCTTAAAATCTGGTTTAACCCCAGAGAAGAGTAATAAACATAATCCTATTCATATTTATTTTATCACTGACCCTGAGCATTCTCCTAACCGCACTAAATTTTTGACTCGCCCAAATAAACCCTGACTCAGAAAAGCTATCCCCATACGAATGCGGCTTCGACCCCCTAGGATCCGCACGACTCCCATTTTCAATCCGATTCTTCCTAGTAGCCATCCTATTCCTCCTGTTCGACTTAGAAATCGCTCTACTCCTGCCCCTACCATGAGCCACCCAACTCCAATCCCCTACCACCACCTTAGTCTGAGCCTCCCTACTCATTGTACTTCTCACACTGGGCCTAATCTACGAATGAATCCAAGGAGGGTTAGAATGAGCAGAATAATAGAAAGTTAGTCTAACTAAGACAGTTGATTTCGACTCAACAGATTATAGCTCACACCCTATAACTTTCTTTATGTCCTACTTACATCTTAGCTTCTATTCAGCCTTTACCTTAAGCAGCCTAGGCCTAGCCTTCCACCGAACTCACCTGGTCTCAGCCCTACTATGTCTAGAGAGCATGATACTATCTATATACATTGCCCTAGCCATATGACCCATCGAAATACAATCATCCTCTTCCACTATCCTCCCCATCATCATACTAACATTCTCCGCCTGCGAAGCTGGCACAGGACTAGCCCTACTAGTAGCCTCCACCCGAACTCACGGCTCCGACCACCTACACAACTTCAATCTCTTACAATGCTAAAAGTAATTATTCCAACTGCAATACTACTCCCCCTAACCTTCCTCTCTCCATGCAAACACTTATGGACCAACATTACCTTTTACAGTATACTAATCGCCACTATTAGCCTTCAATGACTCACACCAACATACTATCCAGGCAAAAGCTTAACTCCCTGAACCTCTATTGATCAAATATCCTCCCCCCTGCTAGTTCTATCATGCTGACTATTACCCCTCATAATCATGGCTAGCCAGAACCACTTAGAACAAGAACCCACAATTCGCAAACGAATCTTCGCAACAACAGTAGTACTAGCCCAACTATCCATTCTCCTAGCCTTCTCAGCTTCAGAGCTGATACTTTTCTACATCGCATTCGAAGCAACCCTAATCCCCACTCTAATTCTTATTACCCGATGAGGTAATCAACCAGAACGCCTAAACGCTGGAATCTACCTACTATTCTACACACTCGCCAGCTCACTCCCCCTCCTAATTGCCATCCTTCACCTACAAAACCAAATCGGTACCCTCTACTTCCCAATACTCAAACTCTCGCATCCCACACTGAACACCTCCTGATCCGGGCTAATCGCAAGCCTGGCCCTCCTACTAGCCTTCATAGTCAAAGCCCCCCTGTATGGCCTACACCTATGATTACCCAAAGCCCACGTAGAAGCCCCCATTGCCGGGTCCATACTACTAGCTGCCCTACTACTAAAACTAGGAGGATATGGTATCATACGAGTTACTGTCATAGTAAACCCACTATCAAACAACCTCCACTACCCATTTATTACTCTAGCCCTATGGGGAGCACTAATAACTAGTGCCATCTGCCTTCGACAAATCGACCTAAAATCACTAATCGCTTACTCTTCCGTCAGCCACATAGGCCTAGTCGTAGCCGCAACCATAATCCAAACCCAATGAGCATTCTCAGGAGCAATAATCCTAATAGTCTCACATGGTCTAACCTCATCTATACTATTCTGCCTAGCAAACACTAACTATGAACGAACCCACAGCCGAATCCTGCTACTCACACGAGGCCTTCAACCTCTACTGCCCCTAATAGCCATCTGATGGCTACTAGCCAACCTAACAAACATGGCCCTGCCCCCAACAACAAACCTTATAGCAGAACTAACTATTGTAATCGCACTATTCAACTGATCGTCCTTCACAATCATCCTGACCGGGGCCGCAATTTTACTAACTGCCTCATATACTCTCTACATGCTCATAATAACGCAACGAGGAGCGCTTCCATCCCACATCACATCCATCCAAAACTCATCCACACGAGAACACCTCCTCATAGCCCTTCACATAATTCCAATACTTCTTCTTATCCTCAAACCAGAACTCATCTCTGGAATTCCCATATGCAAGTATAGTTTTAACCAAAACATTAGACTGTGATTCTAAAAATAGAAGTTAAACTCTTCTTACCTGCCGAGGGGAGGTCCAACCAACGGGAACTGCTAACTCTCGCATCTGAGTATAAAACCTCAGTCCCCTTGCTTTCAAAGGATAATAGCAATCCCATGGTCTTAGGAGCCATTCATCTTGGTGCAAATCCAAGTGAAAGCAATGGACCTATCACTAGTCCTAAACACATTCATACTTCTAACCCTAGCAACCCTATCTACCCCTATCCTCTTCCCACTTCTATCAAACAGCCTCAAAAACACCCCAACTACTATCACAAACACCGTTAAAGCCTCTTTCCTAATTAGCCTAATCCCAATAACAATTTACATTCATTCAGGGACAGAAAGCCTAACCACCCTCTGAGAATGAAAATATATTATAAATTTCAAAATCCCAATCAGCCTCAAAATAGACTTCTACTCCCTCACCTTCTTCCCAATTGCCCTATTCGTATCATGATCCATCCTACAATTTGCAACATGATACATAGCCTCAGACCCATATATCACAAAGTTCTTCACCTATCTCCTATTCTTTCTAATCGCAATACTTATCCTAATCATCGCCAACAACCTATTCGTCCTATTCATCGGCTGAGAAGGAGTGGGTATTATATCCTTCCTCCTAATCAGCTGATGACACGGCCGAGCAGAAGCCAACACCGCTGCCCTGCAAGCCGTGCTATACAACCGAGTCGGAGACGTAGGCCTCATCCTATGTATAGCTTGACTGGCTACCACAATAAACACCTGAGAAATCCAACAACTGCCTTCCCAATCACAAACCCCGACTCTCCCTCTACTAGGCCTAATTTTAGCCGCCGCCGGCAAATCTGCCCAATTCGGCCTGCACCCTTGACTTCCAGCCGCCATAGAAGGACCAACCCCCGTATCCGCCCTACTCCACTCTAGCACAATAGTAGTAGCCGGAATCTTCCTACTTATCCGAACCCACCCCCTATTCAGCAACAACCAAACTGCCCTAACCCTATGCCTATGCCTCGGGGCTCTATCCACCCTATTTGCCGCCACATGCGCTCTTACTCAAAATGACATCAAAAAAATCATCGCCTTCTCCACCTCAAGCCAACTAGGCCTGATAATAGTTACAATCGGTCTAAATCTCCCCGAATTAGCTTTCCTTCACATCTCAACCCACGCATTCTTCAAAGCCATACTGTTCCTATGCTCAGGATCCATCATCCACAACCTTAATGGCGAACAGGACATTCGAAAAATAGGAGGTCTCCAAAAAATACTACCAACAACTACCTCCTGCCTAACCATTGGCAACCTCGCTCTAATAGGAACCCCATTCCTAGCAGGATTCTACTCACAAGACCAGATCATCGAAAGCCTTAACACATCGTACCTAAACACATGAGCCCTACTACTAACACTACTCGCCACTTCATTTACTGCCGTGTACACAATCCGCATAACCGTACTAGTACAGACCGGCTTCGTTCGAATCCCTCCTCTAACCCCAATAAATGAAAACGACCCCGCAGTAATCTCCCCCATCACCCGCCTAGCATTAGGAAGCATTACCGCAGGATTCCTCATTACATCATTTATCACCCCAACAAAAACTCCTCCTATAACCATACCACTATCCATCAAAATCACAGCCTTAGTAGTCACAATCCTAGGGATCGCCATCGCATTAGAAATCTCAAAAATAGCCCAAACCCTACTACTCACAAAACAGACTACACTCTCAAACTTCTCCGTCTCCCTAGGCTACTTCAACCCTCTAGTTCACCGACTCAGCATGACTAACCTCCTGAGCGGCGGCCAAAACATTGCTTCCCACCTAATTGACCTCTCATGGTACAAACTCCTAGGTCCAGAAGGGCTAGCTAACCTACAACTAATAGCAACCAAAACCGCCACCAACCTACACCCAGGCCAAATCAAAGCCTACCTAGGATCATTTGCCCTATCTATCCTAATTATCCTCATCTCTATACACAGAACCAACTAATGGCACTCAATCTTCGTAAAAACCACCAACTACTAAAAATCATCAATGACGCCCTAATCGACCTCCCCACACCGTCGAATATTTCTACATGATGAAACTTTGGGTCACTGTTAGGTATCTGCCTAGTCACCCAAATCGTCACAGGCCTGCTACTAGCCATACACTACACAGCAGACACTTCACTAGCATTCTCATCTGTAGCCCACATATGCCGAGACGTACAATTCGGCTGACTAATCCGCAACCTACACGCAAACGGAGCCTCATTCTTCTTCATCTGCATCTACCTTCACATTGGCCGAGGATTATACTACGGCTCATACCTAAATAAAGAAACCTGAAACATTGGAATCATCCTACTTTTAACCCTCATAGCAACAGCCTTCGTAGGCTACGTACTACCCTGAGGCCAAATATCCTTCTGAGGGGCCACAGTAATTACAAACCTATTCTCAGCAATCCCCTACATCGGCCAAACACTAGTAGAATGGGCCTGAGGCGGATTCTCAGTAGACAACCCCACACTAACCCGATTCTTCGCTCTCCACTTCCTCCTCCCATTTGTTATCGCAGGCCTAACACTAGTCCACCTTACCTTCCTACACGAAACAGGGTCAAACAACCCCCTAGGCATTCCCTCAGACTGCGATAAAATTCCATTCCACCCCTACTACACCACAAAAGACATCCTAGGGTTTGCACTAATATTCTCCCTACTGGCCTCCTTAGCTCTATTCTCCCCTAACCTCCTAGGAGACCCAGAAAACTTTACACCAGCCAACCCCCTAGTAACACCTCCACATATCAAACCCGAATGATATTTCCTATTTGCCTACGCCATCCTACGATCCATCCCAAACAAACTAGGAGGAGTCCTAGCCCTAGCCGCCTCAATCCTAGTCCTATTCCTAACTCCTCTCCTCCACACATCCAAACTGCGATCCATGACTTTCCGCCCCCTATCGCAAATCTTATTCTGAACCCTAGTCGCCAACGTCCTAGTACTAACTTGAGTAGGCAGCCAGCCAGTAGAACACCCATTCATCATTATTGGTCAACTAGCTTCACTCTCGTACTTCACAATTATCCTGGTCCTATTCCCTCTGGTGGCCATTCTAGAAAACAAGTTACTCAAACTATAACTAACTCTAATAGTTTATAAAAACATTGGTCTTGTAAGCCAAAGATTGAAGACTAAACCCCTTCTTAGAGTTACCCCACCCTCAAGAAGAAAGGACTCAAACCTTTATCACCAACTCCCAAAGCTGGCATTTTCAAGCTAAACTACTTCCTGACTACCCCCCTAAACAGCCCGAATTGCCCCCCGAGATAACCCCCGCACAAGCTCTAACACCACAAACAGAGTCAGCAACAGCCCCCACCCCCCAATTAAAAGCAACCCCGCCCCGTCCGAATAAAGCGCAGCCACCCCACTAAAATCCGACCGAACCGACAATAGACCCCCATTATTAACCGTTCCAACACTCACCGACAATCCTGACACACCTCCAATAACCAACCCCACAACAACAACCAATCCCATCCCAAAACCATAACCAACGACCCCCCAGTCAGCCCAAGCCTCCGGATAAGGATCCGCAGCCAACGACACCGAATAAACAAATACAACCAGCATACCCCCTAAATAAACCATAACCAACACCAGAGATACAAAAGACACACCCAGACTCACTAATCACCCACACCCAGCAACAGCTGCCACAACTAACCCCACCACCCCATAATAGGGCGACGGATTGGACGCAACCGCTAAACCCCCCAAAACAAAACACAGTCCTAAAAATAAAACAAATTCTATCATAAATTCCTACTCAGCTTCTCTCCGAGATCTGTGGCCTGAAAAGCCACCGTTATTAAACTTTAACTACAGGAACGCCTACCCCATCCCTCTCAAGACCCCCCCCCTTCCCCCCCCACCACATGATTTTCTTCATGTTTACTAGGGTATGCATAATTCTGCATCACACTCTTTGCCCCATCAGACTGTTACTGAAATGTAGGACACTCCACATCATACGCTATGGCACCCCACCAAAAACCCAAACATCAACGACCAAACGGACCATATTCGGACAGATACTCTCTTAGGCACATCCTTGCTTCAGGTACCATATAGCCCAAATGCTCCTACCTACGGCCGAGCCGCAAGCGTCACCCAACACGTCCAGGGATTCCCCAACTATGCATTACCTTTTCTCTGGGAAACGAGTAATGTCACAGTACACCTTTGCATGCCCAAAGTCTACTGAATTCGCCCACCTCCTAGGTACTTTTCTCTACCAACAGCCTTCAAGCACTCCCAAGCCAGAGGACCAGGTTATCTATTAATCGTGTTTCTCACGAGAACCGAGCTACTCAACGTCGTTTATACCCTAGGTTATTGTCTTCAAGCGCATAACTTCCCCCTAACCGCCGAGCTCTACTTGCTCTTTTGCGCCACTGGTTGTAACTTCAGGGCCATAACTTGCTCCATTCCTTCTCTCTTGCTCTTCACAGATACAAGTGGTCGGTATGGATACTCCTCCCTAATCTCGTGATCGCGGCATCTACCGACCTCCTGCGCTTCTCTTCTGGGGATACCTTCAATAAGCCCCTCCAGTGCACTGCAGGTGTTATCTTCCTCTTGACATGTCCATCATATGACCGTCGAACATATGAATCCCCTAACACTTGGAATGTCATGGTTTGATGGATAAGGTCGTCGCAAACTTGACACTGATGCACTTTGACCCCATTCATGGAGTGCGCGCTAATCACCTCTTAAGTAGCAGATAGTGTAATGGTTGCCGGACATATTTATTATTTTACCATTTACTAGGAACTAACACTTAAAACCTTGTTTTACGCATCCATTTCTTTTTATATTGACATTTTTTTATTTTTTCAAACAAAAATTTAAGTAAACTTTCCTACATTGTCCAAACGTCAATCACGTTCTTATCATCACTTAACCTTCCTCTAAATTTTCTACTACAACAAACTAAACAATTCATCATGATTACATCACAAACAATACAAAACAACAACAGAAACAAGCCTCAAACTAACCATGCACAAAAACCAAACAAAAATAGAACTCACAACCATAATCCACCAACCAACAATACCCCTACCACCCTAT